AGGATAATGGGTGTTGTAATAATATCTTTTGGGGTGGGGGGGGGAAAGAAAATTGGGGTGTGGCATTAAGGGTGGTGAGTGAAATAAATTTTTATTAGTTGAGGAAACGACAGTTGAGTTATGCACACCTAAAAGATAAAAAAAAAAAGTAAAATTCGACCAGATTGCAAGTTTTTGTTTTTGGGGTTTGGCAAAGGCATATTATAAGGGGGTGGTCGAGTTGGGGGGAGGGGGGGTTTGAGGAGAGATAGTTGTGGTTTGAGTTAGGTGTGTGTGGCCAGTGTGTGCGGTTAATTGTATGTATGTCTTACAAGCATGAATTAAATAACACCTTGTATAAGTGTATGTGGGATTAGAATATTGAACGTAGGTGCGATTAATAACTTTCATGTACTAGGAATCAAAGACAGGCGCTGCGGGATTGATTGTGGCGAGACCAGCATTCTGCAATGGGGTCGCGTGCAGACCAGAGATAAAAGATACCAAATGCATGGAGAGCTCCCGTGACTGGTTAATAGGGTGATAGACCCGTGATCCATCGAGATGTCTTATTTAAGGGGAACGTGTGAGCGGTTATAATGGTATGGCCCTGAGGTAAGAACCAGATGTCCGTTGGTACCATGTTTAGCTACCCCCACGAGTTATGGGCCCGGTGCGAGGAGAGTAGCACTCTTGTGCGGGATATTGATTTCACGGAGGATGGTGAATAAGGGACACCTAACTGGCGAGAATATCCGTATTGTTAAGGGTTTTTTAGGGATGCTCAATAGTAATGTGCTATGTACGATAAGGATTTAATGTACTATGCACGGTGATGGAGGCGTTTTGTTAGTTGGTATTCCGGTGGGTTATATCACGGTATTTGGGGGTTTAGACTGTATGTGTTATAGTCAGGCTGTTTTATGAGAGTTCTTGCTTGTAAGCATGTTCTGGACAAAATGTTAGTAAGTATGTAATTTTATGTCCTATGGACGGTAAAGCATTTATAGTACTATATAATATTCATGCTGGCTAGCAGTAATGCACGAATTACATAGGGGCATATAAAGCTAGATTATACTTAAGTTATTCTCTGGGTCGTGCTCCCTAGAATACAGAAAGTAGTTTAAATAGAATGCCAGTTTTGGGTATTGGTGGTGAAGTTGAGTGCTTTCTTTCTGAATTGCCCTGGGGAAAGATATCCGTTTCTGGTTTACAAGACCGGTGTATTAGTTTATACTACAAGGGCAAGTTCATTTGAGGAGGTTATTTTCGATTATGGATGCTAATGGCATTAGAATTAGGATTGTGGTGAAATATATTATGGATGCTGCTTGTCCAATTATAATGAAGGGTTGGTTTACTGGTTGGCTTCCAATTCAGGTAAGGGTTAGTAGAATTGTGACTAGGAATCATAGTACAAGTTGGCTAAGTGGGCGAAATATTATACTTTGTTGTTTGGACTTGTGGAGTAAAGGAATAATTATTAGGATAAGAATAGATATAAGAAGTGCTAGTACCCCTCCTAATTTATTAGGGACGGATCGCAGGATTGCGTATGCGAATAGGAAATACCACTCTGGTTTGATGTGTGGTGGGGTGTTTAGTGGGTTGGCTGGTGTGTAGTTGTCTGGGTCACCTAAAAGGTCGGGTAGAAATAGTACTAGTATTATTAGGATAAGGAGAAAGAGGGTTAGGCCTAGGATGTCTTTGATTGTGTAGTAGGGGTGGAATGGGATTTTGTCAGGGTTAGAGGGAATTCCGCAGGGGTTGTTAGATCCTGTTTCATGTAGGAAAAGTAGGTGTAGGATTGTAAGAGCTGTGATGATAAAAGGGAGGGTAAAGTGAAAGGTAAAGAATCGTGTGAGAGTTGGGCTATCAATAGAGTATCCGCCTCAAACTCATTGAACGATGTTAGTTCCGATGTATGGAATTGCGGATAATAAATTTGTAATTACTGTAGCGCCTCAAAATGATATTTGTCCTCATGGAAGTACATAGCCTATGAAGGCTGTTGCTATGATTATGAGTAAGAGTGTGATGCCAATATTTCAAGTTTCAAGGAGGAGAAATGAGCCATAATATAGTCCTCGGCCTACGTGTAGGAATAAGCAGATAAAGAATATGGAGGCACCGTTAGCATGGAGATAGCGAATAATTCAGCCATAGTTTACATCTCGGGTAATATGGGCGATTGAGGAGAAGGCGGAAGAGGTATCTGGTGAGTAATGTATTGCTAGGAACAGGCCGGTAATGATTTGCAAAATTAAGCAAGTTGCTAGAAGGGAGCCGAAGTTTCATCATGTGGAAATGTTTGATGGGGTAGGTAAATCAATAAGGGAGTGATTAATTAATTTTATAATTAAATTGGACTTGCGTGTGGGGGTCATTGGTGTTTTTATAGTTGAAATACAACGATGGTTTTTCATATCATTGGTCATGGTTGAAGTCCATGTAGAAACAATGTCATATATTTTATTTTTATTAAGTGTATTATTGATTATAGGTTTTGTGGGTTTTTCTTCTAAACCTTCTCCTATTTATGGGGGTTTAGCATTGGTTGTTAGTGGTGTGGTTGGTTGTGTTATTATTTTGAATTGTGGGGGTGCTTATATGGGTTTGATGATATTTTTAATTTACTTAGGAGGTATGATGGTTGTTTTTGGTTATACTACTGCGATAGCTATTGAGGAGTATCCCGAAGCATGAGTTTCAGGTTTTGAGGTTTTGGGTAGTCTTTTGATTGGGTTGGTAATGGAAGTGGGGTTGGTTTTGTGAGTTTTAGATTATAATGAGTCGGTGGTAGTGGTCAATTTAAATAATATGGGGAATTGAGTAATTTTTGAAGGGGAGGGACCAGGATTAATTCGCGAGGATTCTATTGGTGCGGGTGCTTTATATGACTATGGGCGTTGGTTAGTGGTGGTTGCTGGTTGAACATTGTTTGTTGGTGTTTATATTGTTATTGAGATCACTCGAGGAAATAGGTTATATTATTAAAAGTGAAATTAGGGCAAGGGGAATAAGGAAAGAGAGGAAATAAAGTTTGATTATACCTTTTTGGGTGGTTGTAGTGATGGCCGTAGTAATGTGAGTGTATGAAATTGTTTTGGGTATTGACTTTTCTAGTCAGATTAAGTCTAATAAGAGAAAGGCTAGGTTCTGGCTTATGATTAGATTTTGATAGGGGATTATTCGGTGAATTGTGATAGGAAAATACCCTAATATATTAGAGAAATTGAATATGTGAGATGGGTTTTTTATTTTGAGATTATTGGTTATAAGGGTTAAATCTAGGGCTATCAGAAAGCCTAGGGCAGTTACGCATAGGGCTAGGAGCTTTAAATAGTAAGGTATTGTTAATTGGGGGAGTGTGGTAGGGGAGATATTATTAATAATAAGGAATCCTGCGAGTAAACTGCCCATAGTTAGTCGTTTTATTGGGTTTAGTAGGGCTAGGTTATTTTCATTAACATATATTGAAGTTGAGAAACGAGGGCGTCCTGTTAGTGTGAGGATAATAGTTCGAGTGCTGTAGGCGCTTGTTAGGGAGGTAGCAATAAGAGTAATAGATAGGGCTCAGGCGTTGGTATATGATGTATTTGCAGTTTCGATGATAAGATCTTTAGAGTAGAAACCTGTAAGGAATGGTATGCCTGCAAGTGCTAGGCTGCCAATGGTTAAGGAGGTTGAGGTAAGGGGTATTATTTTAAACAGTCCTCCTATTTTTCGAATGTCTTGTTCGTTGTTTAGGTTATGAATAATAGATCCAGAGCAGATGAATAATATGGCTTTGAAGAAGGCGTGAGTACAGATATGTAGAAATGCTAAGTATGGCTGGTTAATGCCGATAGTGACTATTATTAACCCTAGTTGACTTGAGGTGGAGAAGGCTACGATTTTTTTAATATCATTTTGTGTTAAAGCGCAGATTGCTATGAATACAGTGGTGATGGCTCCTAGACATAGTGTGAGGCTTTGAATTAATATATTATTTTCTATTAAGGGGTGAAAGCGAATGAGTAGGAATACTCCAGCTACGACTATAGTGCTGGAGTGAAGTAGGGCTGATACAGGAGTTGGGCCTTCTATAGCCGAAGGTAGTCAAGGGTGAAGGCCAAGTTGGGCTGATTTTCCTATTGCTGCTAGAAGGAGGCCTACTAGTGGTAGTATATCTGGGCTAGAGTTTAGGGCAAATATTTGTTGGAAATCTCATGAGTTGTAATGGAGAATAAATCATGCTATAGCTAGAATAAAGCCTACGTCACCAATGCGGTTGTATAAAATCGCCTGGAGGGCTGCTGTGTTGGCGTCTGTTCGAGCGTGCCATCAGCCGATTAATAAGAAGGATATAATTCCTACACCCTCTCAGCCAATGAATAGTTGGAAGAGATTATTAGCGGTAACCAAAATTAGCATAGTAATGAGGAAAATGAGGAGATATTTGAAGAATTGGTTGATATTCGGGTCTGAGCTTATGTACCATAGTGAGAATTCTATAATGCATCAGGTAATGAATAGTGCAATTGGAGTAAATATTATGGAGAAGTAGTCTAGTTTTAAACTTAGTGTAATTTCTAGTGATTGAATGGTTATTCAATGTCAGTTTGAGATGATTGTATCTTGGTCTAGAAAGACATATAGGGTTGTGGGAAGGAGATTAATAATAAAAGTAAATATTATAATTGTTTTTACATAGTTGGGGTATAGATGACTTTTATTGGGTTTGGTGAGGGCGATGATAATTGGAAAAGTTAAAGAGGTCAGGGTTAGTATAACAGTGGAAGTATACATTATTATTACTTTTATTTGGAGTTGCACCAATGTTTTTGGTTCCTAAGACCAATGGATAGCTGTTATCCTTTAAAAGTTGAGATAGCCGTTTTGTTAAGTACGGAAGCATGGATTAGCAGTCCTTGCAAGCTTTCTCGGTAAATAAGAAGTACTGGGTTTCTATATTTAGATTCACAATCTAATGTTTTAGTTAAACTATATTTACAGGGAGTAAAGCCTATGATAATGCTAGGGTTAAGGGATAGAAGAATAATAGGAGAGATGTGTATAAATATTAATATATTTTCTCGTGTGAAGGAGGGTTTTATACTGATGATGTGGGGGGTAAGTACTCCTCGTTGTGTTGTGATAAATATATAAATAGAATAAAGGGCGGTGACTAATATGTTTAGTCCTGTAAGTACGATGGTGATATGTGATCAGGAAAATGAGGTTATTACTACTAATAGTTCTCCAATAAGATTAATAGTGGGAGGTAATGCTAGGTTGGTGAGATTTGCTACGAACCATCAGAAGGCTATTAGTGGGAGTAGGGTTTGGAGTCCTCGGGAGAGTATTATAATACGACTATGGGTTCGTTCGTAATTTGAATTTGCTAGGCAGAATAGTATAGATGAAGTGAGTCCGTGGGCGATTATAAGAATAATAGCGCCAGTAAAGCTTCAGGGGGTTTGGATTAGAGAGGCTATGATTACTAGGGCTATGTGGCTTACAGAGGAGTATGCGATAAGTGATTTTAGGTCTGTTTGTCGAAGGCAGGTTGAGCTTGTTATAATCATGCCCCATAGGGATAATATAAGGAAGGGGTAAGCTATATATTCTGTCAGAGGGTTAAGAATTGAGGTGAGTCGTATCATGCCATAACCACCTAGTTTTAAAAGTACTGCGGCAAGGACTATTGATCCGGCAATGGGGGCTTCAACGTGGGCTTTGGGAAGCCACAGGTGTAGGCCGTACAGGGGTATTTTTACTATAAAGGCTATTATGCATGCTAGTCAAATTAAGTTGTGGGATCAGGTGGTTGTCATGTTTTGGGCTATAAGTGTTAATAGTGGAATGTTTAGTGAGCCTAAATTATTATGCGTAAATATTAATATGATTAGTAGGGGGAGGGAGCCGGCTAGTGTATAAAATAAGAAGTATGTGCTTGCGTTGAGGCGTTCTGCTTGATTGCCTCATCGGGTAATAATAATTAGGGTAGGAATAAGAGTGGTTTCGAAGAGGATATAGAATAAGATTAACTCTGTAGCCATAAATGTTATAATTAAAGAAATTTGTAGGAAGATTATTATGGAGAGATATAGTTTTTTTCGTAAAGGACTTTCATTATATATGTGATATTGGCTGGCTATGATTATAAGGGGCAAGAGTCAGGCGGTTAATGTTAGAAGAGGCGTTGTTAATGGGTCGGAGGATAGGTGGGTTGAATGGCTGGTGAGGTTGTTGTTGATTTGATTGAAGAATAGAAGGGGGATGAGGCTAATAATTAAGCTGTGTGTGGTTAAATTAATTCAGATTAAATTGTTTTTGGAGAATCATGTTGTTGGTAGTAATATTATTGTGGGGATAATCATTTTTAGCATTGGAGTAGGTTTAGGTTATGGATATGGTCTAGGCCATATGTATTTGAGATTGAAATTAATAGGGCGAGGCCTACTGCCGCCTCACAAGCGGCGAATACTAATAGGGTGACAGGTACAATATTAGCTAGGGGAAAGTGTATGTTTAATGCCATGAGGGTACTTATTATAAATAGTGAAAGTATTATTCCCTCTAGGCATAATAGGGATGATATTAGGTGCGAGCGGTAAATTAATATGCCTAGGAGTGAGATTATAAATGCTAATACGATATTTATGTAAATAATGGGCATTTGGTCAGTATGATTATCATAATCTAATGAGTCGAAATCATTTGTTTTACTTAAACTACTCACCAATTCAGTTCAGTCTAATCCTTTTTGAGTTCATTCATAGGCTAGGCTAAGAGTTAGAATGATAATTAATATAATTGATGATTTAATTATTACGGGAAGATTAGTTGTTTGGAGGGCTCATGGTAGTGGTAGTAGCAGAGCAATTTCTAAGTCGAATAATAGAAAAGTAATAGCGACTAGAAAAAATTTTATGGAAAAAGGAATACGAGCAGAATTTAGCGGGTCAAATCCGCATTCGTAGGGGTTGGTTTTTTCTGTATAGGAATTTAGCTGGGGTAGTCAAAATATAATAATTATTAGTAATAAAGTTAGAAGGGTATTGATTGTTAGAGCTAGTGCTAGGTTAATTATTCTTTTTCGATGCTATCGAAACTGGCTGATTGGAAGTCGGCTGTACTGGTTATACTAAAAGAATAAGAACCTCATCAATAAATAGAGATGTAGAGGAAGAGTCAGACGACGTCTACAAAATGTCAATATCAAGCGGCGGCTTCAAAGCCGAAATGATGGCTTGATGTAAAGTGATAGAACAATTGGCGGACAAGACAAACGGCAAGAAATGTAGATCCAATAATGACGTGAAGTCCGTGAAAGCCAGTAGCGACAAAGAATGTTGAGCCATAAATGCCATCAGAGATAGTGAAAGGTGCTTCATAGTATTCTGATATTTGTAATAGAGTAAAATAAATGCCTAGTAAAATTGTGGTTAAGAGGGCTTGGATTATTTCTTTTCGGTTATTTTCTATTAAGCTATGGTGAGCTCAAGTGATTGTAACTCCCGATGCAAGTAATACTGAAGTGTTTAGGAGTGGCACTTCTAGGGGATTTAGGGGGGTGATACCTGTTGGTGGTCAGTGTCCTCCTAAGTGGGGAGTAGGGGCGAGGCTTGAGTGGTAGAAAGCTCAGAAGAAGCCAGCAAAGAAGAAAATTTCTGAAATAATAAATAAAACTATTCCGTAGCGAAGACCTTTTTGGACTGGTATTGTATGGTGGCCTTGGTAGGTACTTTCTCGGATGATATCGCGTCACCATTGGTATATGGTTAATATGTTGGTTAATAATCCTAGCATTAGTAGGGTTGTAGAGTGAAAGTGGAATCATATAATTAGGCCAGACGTTATTAGGAGAGCTGATAAGGCTCCTGTTAGTGGTCATGGACTAGGTTTAACTATGTGATAAGGGTGAGTTTGGTGTGTCATTAAGTATTATCATGTAAGTAAAGGCTTACCAAGAGTGTAAAGACATAGGCCTGGATTAGGGCAACTGCTATTTCTAGAATTGTTAATAATACCAGGAGTACTAAAGTTAGTGAGGTTGCAAAGAGACTAATAGTTAATAGTGCTAGAGTAGCACTTCCGATTAGGTGTATGAGTAGATGGCCTGCTGTAATGTTAGCGGTTAGGCGTACAGCTAGGGCCATTGGTTGGATGAATAAGCTGATGGTTTCAATAACTACTAATGCGGGAATAAGGGGTGTGGGTGTACCTTGTGGTAAAAAGTGGGCTAATGAGCTTTTGGTTTTGAAGCGAAGACCTATAATTACTGTGCCTGCTCATAGAGGGATTGCTATAGCTAGATTCATGGACAATTGGGTGGTAGCTGTAAATGAATAGGGCAAGAGTCCGAGAAAATTGGTTGAGGCAATAAAAATAATTAAGGACATTAGTATTAGGGATCAGGCTTGTCCTTTGGTATTATGAATTGCTATTATTTGTTTTAGAACTAGTTGAACTAGTTTTTGTTGAATAGTAATTAGTCGATTATTAATAAGGTATTTTGAGGTTGGGAGCAGTAACGTAGGAAATAGGACAATAGGTACTACAACGGGTAATTCTAAGAGTGTTGGAGTTGTGAAAGGGGTAAATAAATTTTCGTTCATTTTAGTTGTCAAGAATTATTAATTATTTGTATATCAAGGACTTTTTGTGATGGGGAGAAGTGGTAGGTTGTGTTTAGTAGCTTTAATTGTATAATAAGGTATAGTGCGGGCAGCATGGCTATAATAGTAATAAGCCACGTGGATGTATTTAGTTGAGGCATTTCACTACAGAGAAAGGTGTTTTCTCAATCTTTAACTTAAAAGGTTAATGCTGTGGCAGCTGTACAGTGGGTTTTAATTATTTTAAGAGATTATTAGGTAAGATATCTTAATATATCTATAGAGTGAAAACAGGTCCTATTTCAAAAATTTTTAGCGGGATTAGTTCTGCAACAATTGGCATAAAGCTGTGGTTAGCGCCACAGATTTCTGAGCATTGTCCATAGTAAACGCCCGGTCGTATAGCAGTGAAAGTGGTTTGGTTTAAGCGTCCGGGGATAGCATCTGTTTTTAAACCCAGTGTAGGAATAGTCCAGGAGTGTAGGACGTCTTGGGATGTAATTATTATACGGACGGGGGCTTCAATTGGAAGTACTACTCGATTATCAACTTCTAGAAGTCGAAGGTCCCCTGGATTTAAGAATAGTGGTGGGAGTATGTAAGAATTAAAGATTAAGCCTCCGTAGTCCGTATACTCATAAGTTCAATATCACTGGTGTCCAATTGATTTGATAGTAAATGAGGGATTATTGATCTCGTCTGTTAGGTAGAGAATACGTAGGGATGGAAGTGCAATCAAGACTAGAATAATTGCTGGTAAGATAGTTCAAATAGTTTCTATCTCTTGAGCATCTGTGATGTTAGTGTTAGTTAATTTTGTTGTGAGTACTGATGATAAAACGTATAAGACTAAGAAGCTAATTAGGGATACGATTATAAAGGCATGGTCGTGAAAGGCAATTAATTCTTCCATGATAGGGGATGTAGCATCTTGTAGGCCTAGTTGAACGGGGTGAGGCATATAAGATATATAGGGGTATATCCTATAATTTAGCTTTGACAAAACTATGAAATAATTTTTCTAATATCTTATTGAAAAAGTTATAGGGGTTATAGGATTGGCTTGAAACCAGTCTCAGAAGGTTCGATTCCTTCCTTTTTTATTTAACTTTGATGAACGCTGGTTCATCAAATGTGTGATATGGTGGAGGGGAGCCGTGTAGTCACTCTAGGTTAGAGGTAGGTTGTTCGATTAACAGTACTTTGCGTTTTGAGGCAAAGGCTTCTCAGATTATATAAATTATTAATAGTATTGCTACTAGGGAAATAAAGGAGCCCATGGATGATACAATGTTTCATGTGGTGTAGGCATCAGGGTAGTCGGAATAGCGTCGGGGTATTCCGGATAAGCCAAGAAAGTGTTGTGGGAAGAAGGTTAAATTTACACCTACAAATATGATAATAAAGTGGGCTTTGGCGCAGACTTCGTCTAGGGTGTAACCTGAGAATAGGGGAAATCAGTGAATAAAGCCTCCTATAATAGCAAAAACAGCTCCTATTGATAAGACATAGTGGAAATGAGCTACGACATAATACGTATCATGTAGTACAATATCTAGTGATGAATTTGCTAGTACAATGCCGGTTAAGCCTCCTACAGTAAAAAGGAAGATAAAACCCAGGGCTCAAAGTATTGCGGGTGATCACTTGATATTTCCTCCGTGTAATGTAGCGAGTCAGCTAAAGACTTTAACACCAGTTGGAATTGCAATAATTATAGTGGCAGAGGTAAAGTAGGCTCGTGTATCCACGTCTATACCAACAGTAAATATGTGATGAGCTCATACGATAAAGCCTAGGAATCCAATTGATACTATAGCTCAGACCATGCCTATGTATCCGAATGGTTCTTTTTTTCCAGAATAATATGTCACGATGTGGGAAATTATTCCAAACCCAGGTAAGATAAGAATATAGACTTCAGGGTGACCGAAGAATCAGAATAGATGTTGATATAGGATTGGATCCCCTCCTCCGGCGGGATCAAAGAAAGTAGTATTGAGATTACGGTCTGTTAATAGCATTGTAATGCCGGCAGCCAGTACGGGCAGGGATAGAAGTAGCAGGACTGCTGTAATTAGGACAGATCAAACAAACAAAGGAGTTTGATATTGGGATATAGCGGGGGGTTTTATATTAATGATAGTCGTGATAAAGTTGATAGCTCCTAGGATAGAAGAAATGCCTGCTAGGTGAAGTGAAAAAATAGTTAGGTCTACAGAGGCTCCTGGATGGGAGAAATTTCCTGCTAGAGGCGGGTATACTGTTCAGCCTGTTCCTGCACCGGCTTCTACTATAGCTGATGCAAGAAGGAGCAGGAAAGATGGTGGAAGAAGTCAAAAGCTTATATTATTTAGACGGGGGAATGCCATGTCAGGGGCGCCAATTATTAAGGGTACTAGTCAGTTTCCGAACCCTCCAATCATGATAGGCATAACTATAAAGAAAATTATGACAAATGCATGGGCTGTGACGATAACATTGTAAATGTGGTCGTTGCCTAATAGGTTGCCGGGTTGACCTAGTTCGGCTCGGATAAGGAGGCTTATAGCTATACCTGCGGTTCCAGCTCATGCGCCAAATAATAAATATAAAGTCCCAATATCTTTATGATTTGTGGAGAATAGCCAGCGGTTAATAAGCATAGGTAGAAGAGGTAAAATGGCTGAGTAGGCATTAGGCTGTAAACCTAAGGACAGAGGTTAAGTCCTCTTTTTACCAGTCCCGAGGTGATTTTCATGTTGAATTGCAAATTCAAAGGAGCAGATATATTTCTGCCGGGGCTTCTCCCGCCTTTTTTTCCCTGCGGCGGGAGAAGTAGATTAAAGCCAGTTGATTAGGGTGTTTAGCTGTTAACTAAGTTTTTATGGGTTTAAATCCCATTAATCTAGTAAGGGCTTAGCTTAATTAAAGCGACTGATTTGCGTTCAGTTGATGTGGGATAGAATACTGCAGTCCTTAGTGTGTTTCAGAAATTAAGTATATCTAACTTACTAAGAGCTTTGAAGGCTTTCGGTCTGGTTTAACCTAAATTTCTATAATGTTGTTAGGGTTGTTGGGGATACTGGTAAGAGAAGAGTTGTTAGAATAATGAGTGAGGGAATAAAGGGTGTGGGTTTTGTATTTTCGAATTGTCATTTTATTTTTGTGTTGTTGGATGTAGGGAGCAGTGTTATGGAAATAATATAGATTAAGCGCAGGTAGAAATATAGGTTGATTAAGGCTATGATGATTATAATAGAGGGTATGATGAAATTATTGTTTTTTGTAAGTTCTTGGATGGTAATTCATTTGGGTAGAAAGCCGGTTAGAGGGGGTAGACCTCCTATGGATAGGAGGGTGGATGCTATTAGTGGTATTAGTCAGGTTAATTTATTTCAGGTGCGTGATAGTATTAGGGTTGTGGTGTTTGAGTTTAGATTTAGGGCTAGAAATGCAGTGCTTGTTATAATAATATATATGAGTAGGTAAAAGGTTGTAATGTTTGGATTGTATGTTAGTGTTATTATTATTCAGCCTATGTGTGTGATTGAAGAGTATGCTAGAATTTTGCGTAGTTGTGTTTGGTTAAGGCCTCCTCAGCTGCCTGCTATGATGGATAGAGTTGATAAAGTTATAAGAATAGTTGTATTGATTGATGGATATATTTGGTATATAATTGAGATGGGGGCTAGTTTTTGTCATGTGAGGAGGAGCAGGCCGGAGGTTAGGGATGTTCCTTGGGTAACTTCTGGAACTCAAAAGTGGAAGGGGGCTATTCCTAGTTTTATGGCGAGGGCTGTTGTTATAATTAGGGCTGAGAGTTGGTCAGGATTACTTAGTAGGGTTCATTGTCCTGGGTATAGATTATTATATATGATTGCTATTATGAGAATTATGGATGCGGTGGATTGTGTAAGGAAATATTTGGTAGCAGCTTCTGTGGAGCGAGAATTTGCTTTTTTAATTAAGATTGAGGTAAAAGCTAGTATGTTTATCTCCAGGCCCGCTCAGGCAAGGAATCAGTGGGAGCTTAATGATGTAATGAGAGTGCCTATAATTATGGTGGAATAAATAACAAGTTGGGCTAGTGGGTTGATTAGTACGGGAAGGATTTAACCAACATTTTCGGGGTATGGGCCCGATAGCTTGTTTAGCTGACCTTACTTAGAGTTGGGTGTAATAGGTAGCACGGAGAAATTTGAATTCTCAAGAGTAGGTTCAATACCTATAATTCTAGAAATAAGAGGGTTAAATACCTCTATTATTTACTCCATCAAAGTAATTCTTTTGTCAGACATATTTCTAGCTTTGAGGGGGAATGCCAGAGATTATGATGGGGGTTGAGATATATCATATAAGGAGTGCTAGTGTAAGAGGGAGAAAGTTTTTTCATAATAGATGTATTAGTTGATCATAACGGAATCGGGGGTAGGTTGCTCGGATTCATAGAAATAGGGATGTTAAGAGGAGTGTTTTGATAATAAAGCATGTTGTGAATAATTCTGGTGAGTGGGTGGGGTATAAGGTCCCTAGAAAAATTGTGACTGTTAGGGCATTTATTAAAATAATATTTATATATTCGGCCATGAAGAAAAGGGCAAATGGGCCTGCAGCATATTCAATATTAAAGCCTGATACTAATTCTGATTCTCCTTCTGTAAGATCAAAGGGGGCTCGATTAGTTTCTGCTAGTGTGGATGTAAATCATATTATGGTTAAGGGTCATGATGGTAGTAGAAGTCAGAGATGTTCTTGTGTTGTAATAAGTGTATGGAGGTTAAATGAGCCGCTTATCAGTAGAACTGATAGCATAATGATAGCAAGAGTTACTTCATATGAGATTGTTTGGGCGACTGCTCGTAGTGCTCCAATTAATGCGTAGTTTGAGTTTGATGCTCATCCTGACCATAAAATGGAGTAAACAGCTAAGCTGGATGTAGCTAGGATGAATAGAAGTCCTAGGTTGAGGTTAATTAGTGAGTCAGGTATGGGGAGGGGTATTCATAGGAGGAGGGCGATGGAAAAGGCTAGGGCGGGTGCAATAATATATAGGATGGTGGTGGAGGTTGAAGGTTTTAGGGGTTCCTTGGTGAAGAGTTTTATTGCGTCGGCAAAGGGTTGTAGTAACCCATAAGGGCCTACGATGTTAGGTCCTTTGCGTAGTTGTATATAACCTAGTAGTTTTCGTTCAGTAAGTGTAAGGAATGCTATAGCAGCGATAATGGGTAGAATGATTAGTAGGAGATTTATTGTGAACATAATGTTAAGAAGAGGAATTGAACCTCTGATTGTAAAGTCTTAAGTTTTATGCAATTACCGGGCTCTGCCATCTTAACAATCCCTGTTCTTGGGTTATGTGTGTGGTTTTTTGTTAAATTAAGACTAGGTCATTTATGGAAGGAGGGCGCTTTGTGAAGTGGGCCCTATTTCTCTTGTCCTTTCGTACAGGGAGAAATGTAGAATAGATAGAAACCGACCTGGATTGCTCCGGTCTGAACTCAGATCACGTAGGACTTTAATCGTTGAACAAACGAACCCTTAATAGCTGCTGCACCATTAGGATGTCCTGATCCAACATCGAGGTCGTAAACCCTATTGTCGATATGGACTCTGGAATAGGATTGCGCTGTTATCCCTGGGGTAACTTGTTCCGTTGGTCAAGTTATTGGATCAATTATGAATAATAGGTCGCTTTGACTTGTATAGTCTTAGCATAGTCTGTTCGGAGGTTTATTTATGCTCCGAGGTCACCCCAACCAAAATTTCTAATGCAGAGGCAAGGTATGTTAGGTCCTTAGATTTGTGTTGATTATGGTTGCATTAGTAAATTGAAGCTCCACAGGGTCTTCTCGTCTTATTGTTTTATGCCCGCCTCTTCACGGGCAGGTCAATTTCACTGGTTGAAAGTAAGAGACAGTTGAACCCTCGTGTTGCCATTCATACAAGTCCCTATTTAAAGAACAAGTGATTATGCTACCTTTGCACGGTCAGGGTACCGCGGCCGTTGAACATATGTCACTGGGCAGGCAGTGCCTCTAATATTAGTAATGCTAGAGGTGATGTTTTTGGTAAACAGGCGGGGTTAAGTTTGCCGAGTTCCTTTTACTTTTTTTAACCTTTCCCTTAGGGCACACCTGTGTTGGGTTAACAGTATATATAATATTAGCTTGCTTGTGGTTGTTAGTATTAAACTGTTAAGTATCGGTGAAGATTTTTGGTCTGATTTAGGCTTATGCACGGGAGAATTTGTTCATGTTACTGATACTAGCATTATTGCTTCTATGGGTTAATAGATTAATCCAATGTGATATGAGGAGTTCAGTGGGATGTTTAGGATTTTTGGATATTAAGCGTTGAGCTTGAACGCTTTCTTAATTGATGGCTGCTTTTAGGCCAACTATGGGCTTAGAATTTTTTTACTCTCTATATAAGGTTTTTTCCTAGTGTCTAAAGAGCTGTCCCTCTTTAGGCTAACAATTAAGTTTACAGGGGGATTAGTAGTTCTGTGGGTAAGCTTAAGGTTGAACTAAGATTCTATCTTGGATAACCAGCTATCTCCAGGCTCGGTAGGTGTATCACCTCTACCCAGAAATCTTCCCACTATTTTGCTACATAGACGGGTGCGCTCTTTCAGCTGTTTTTGGGTAGCTCGTCTGGCTTCGGGGTACTTGACTTTAGTTCTCTTTGCGAAGTGGTCTCTGGTTAGTTCATTATGCAGAAGGTATAGGGGTGAGTCCTTGCTGTTTTGTGCTTTAGTTAAATTTTTCATCTTTCCCTTGCGGTACTATATCTATGGCGTCAGAGTAAATTTCTATCACCTATACTTTTATAATTATAAATGGTTTAGTATGTACATATGTTAGTTTAATACTAATATTGATTAGGTTTTGAGCTAGGATTGGCTCAGGGCAATCAAGTAGTGTTGATATCTTCCGGGTGTAAACTGGATGCTTTGTATTGAGCTATGCCTTGATTTATCCAAGTGCACCTTCCAGTACACTTACCATGTTACGACTTATCTCCTCTATATAGATATTAGGGTATTTAGTTAAGTTAGTCCTTAAATATATTTGAGGAGAGCGACGGGCGGTGTGTGCGTGCTTCATGGCCTGATTCAACTAAGCACTCTGCTCTTAGTTTACTACTAAATCCTCCTTGGACTCTTAGGTTTCATAAGAGCTATCGTAGGCTTTTCTGGGGTAGAAAATGTAGCCCATTTCTTCCAGCTCATAAGCTACACCTTGACCTAACGTTTTTGCGTGGGCGTTTGTGCTTACTTTATGTCTCTTGTTGAGGTTTGCTGAAGATGGCGGTATATAGGCTGAGCGAGAGATGGTGAGGTAGATCGGGGTTTATCGGTTATAGAACAGGCTCCTCTAGGGGGATATGAAGCACCGCCAAGTCCTTTGAGTTTTAAGCTGTTGCTTGTAGTATTCTGGCGAGTAGTTTTGTTGTTTTAACTATTAGAGTTTAGGGCTAAGCATAGTGGGGTCTCTAATCCCAGTTTGAGTCTTAGCTATTGTGTGTTCAGAAATTTTAAAGCCACTTTCGTAGTTATTTTTATGTTAGCTAGGATTTTACAGTTTAGAAGGAGTTTAGCTTTATTTGGTTGAATTATCTAAAACACTCTTTACGCCGATGTTTATTAGCTCGGGTCAATCGTATGGCCGCGGTGGCTGGCACGAAGTTGACCAACCCTATGATAGCATAGCTTAGTTGAACTTTCGTTTATTGCTAAATATTAGTCACTGCTGTTTCCCGTGGGGGTGTGGCTAAGCAAAGTGTCTTGAGCTGCACTGAGCGCGCTTGATACTTACTCCTTTTAATCATAGTGATTTATAGGGTGTCCTCACTGGAGCGGGGATGCTTGCATGTGTAATCTTGCTATAAGCCAATAGAAAGGCCGGGACCAAACCTGTTTGTTTATGGGGTTTATGAGCCCGTCTAGGCATTTTCAGTGTCTTGCTTTGGATTTGTTAAGCTACATAAAC